TAAACATTAAAAAATCAAAAAATGTCAAATTAGAATTTAGAATATATTAAAACTATTATTGATAATTATTCTATTATTCTAAATTCTATTTATTATATTATTATAAGAATTATTATAATATTATAATAATTCTTATAAGATTCTATTATTATAAAATGAAATTCTAATGAATAATGAAATATTATTAACAATGAAAATCAATGAAAATAAAGAAAAATAAATGTAATTGATTGACCATATAAGTGAAATAACCATAAGTCAAAAACTATTATAAGTGAAAAAGTGAAAAATTTGAACAAAAAATACGCTTTAAGGAATGAATTAATAAGTTGAATAAGAACTCTACAAAAAAACGGAAGATTATGTACTGATAATAATTGACAAGAATGTTTACCAAAAATATTTGATCCTCTTTTGTTTTGAACAGAACGGATCGAGGAAGAATCAAAAAATTTGATTCAAGTCTAAATATAGAAATAGAAAATTTTAGAGAAATATTTTGCATTTTGTATAAATCGCATAAGATTATGTAGCTCAAAGACGTGTGCATATGCTGTATTACATTTTCTTAAATGCTATTGATTTGTATTAAATGATATCGATTTGTAGATCAATTAGATATAAGAAAAAATATGGATATAAGAATAAAAAAATCAAAAATTCAGCGAAATTCTTTGAGAATTAATAAATTTGAGAACGAATCGAATAAATAATAAAACTTTTTTTTTCTTTTTTTTTTTTTTTTGTTTTCTGGAGAAATAGAATATTGGGAAGAATATCACAAAATATATAATAAAAACAAAAAAAAGAAGAAAATAATTTCTAAATTTCTAATTTATATTTATATATATTTATATTAATTTTTATTAATTAATTTTTCTTATATTTTTTATATTCTATATTTTATTTATATTATAATATTCTATTTTATATTATCTATATATATATATATAATAAATATACAGAATAAATATTTTATATACATAATTAATATTCCATAATAAATATACATTAAATATACATAAAGTATTTATATGACATATGATGAAACACATATCTTTGTACCTACAACTCAAAAATAACTTTCAAAAATAACTTTCAAATTTGAAAGAATTAATATTTAATTAATATTTAGATTTCTCCTGATAAAAAAAATTACACAACACAAATAAAATAAAAAAAAGTAGGATATAATTTCAATTTATGATCAAAAACTCGTTTATTTCATTTATTCCACAAGAAGAAAAAAAAGAAAACAAAGGTTCTGTCGAATTTCAAGTAACCAGTTTTACCAATAAGGTACAAAAACTTACTGCACATTTGAGATTACATAAAAAAGATTTTTTATCAGAAAGAGGTCTACAAAAAACTTTGGGAAAACGTAAACGGTTACTGGCTTATTTATCAAATAAAGATAGAGTACGTTATAAAAAATTAATTGCTGAGTTGAATATTCGCGAGCGTTAATTTAATTGTTTTAATTTCGTTATTTTACTATTTTTGCTGTCTTTACTAGTATTTAGTCTTTACTAGTATTTAGTTTTGATTTTGATGAGCCTCATTTCTTTTGAAGAATCCATGAAATAATGAATTAAGGAAAAAAAGATATGACTTTACCGATTACAAGAAAAGATCTCATGATAGTTAATATGGGTCCTCACCATCCATCAATGCATGGTGTTCTTCGATTGATCGTTACTCTCGATGGTGAAGATGTTATTGATTGTGAACCCGTATTAGGCTATTTACACAGAGGAATGGAAAAAATCGCGGAAAACAGAACAATTATACAATATTTACCTTATGTAACACGATGGGATTATTTAGCTACTATGTTCACCGAAGCAATAACGGTAAATGCGCCAGAACAATTAGAGAATGTTCAAGTACCCCAAAGAGCCAGCTATATTAGAGTAATTATGCTAGAATTGAGCCGTATAGCTTCTCATTTATTATGGCTTGGCCCTTTTATGGCAGATATTGGTGCACAAACTCCTTTTTTCTATATTTTCCGTGAAAGAGAATTAATATATGATCTCTTTGAAGCTGCTACAGGTATGCGAATGATGCATAACTATTTTCGCATTGGAGGGGTAGCAGCTGATCTACCTTATGGGTGGATAGATAAATGTTTTGATTTCTGTAATTATTTCTTACAAGCAGTTGTTGAATATCAAAAACTTATTACACGTAATCCTATTTTTTTGGAACGAGTTGAAGGAGTAGGCATTATTAGTGAGGAAGAAGCAGTAAATTGGGGTTTATCAGGACCGGTGTTACGAGCTTCGGGAATCCAATGGGATCTTCGCAAGATTGATCGTTATGAATGTTACAATGAATTTGATTGGGAAATTCAATGGCAAAAAGAAGGGGACTCTTTAGCTCGTTATTTAGTACGAATCGGAGAAATGAAAGAATCCATAAAAATAATTCAACAGGCCTTAGAAGGAATTCCTGGAGGAACTTATGAAAATTTAGAAGTCCGACGCTTCGATAGATCCAATCATTCCGAATGGAATGATTTTGAATATCGATTTATCAGTAAAAAACCTTCACCAAATTTTGAATTATCAAAACAAGAACTTTATACAAGAGTGGAAGCCCCAAAAGGGGAATTAGGAATTTATTTAATAGGGGATGATAGTGTTTTTCCCTGGAGATGGAAAATTCGTCCGCCCGGTTTTATCAATTTGCAAATTCTTCCTCAGATAGTTAAAAAAATGAAATTGGCTGATATAATGACAATATTGGGTAGTATAGATTTTATTATGGGAGAAGTTGATCGTTAAAATGATAATTCATGCAACAATAGAAGTCCAAACTATTAATTCTTTTTATACATCAGAATTTTTGAAAGAGGTCCATGAATTAGTATGGATTGTACCTATTTTAACCCTTATAGTGGCAATTACAATAGGGGTACTAGTAATTGTGTGGTTAGAGAGAGAAATATCCGCAGCAATACAACAACGTATTGGGCCAGAAAATGCTGGACCATTAGGAATTCTTCAACCACTAGCGGATGGGGCTAAACTTCTTCTCAAAGAAGATCTCTTCCCATCTAGGGGAAATATTAGTTTGTTTAGTGTCGGGCCCTCTATAGCAGTCATATCAACCCTATTAAGTTATTTAGTAATCCCTTTTGGATATCGTTTTGTTTTAACCGATCTAAGTATAGGCGTTTTTTTGTGGATTGCGATCTCAAGTATTGCTCCTATAGGCATTCTTATGTCAGGATATGGGTCAAATAATAAATATTCTTTTCCAGGTGGTCTACGAGCTGCTGCTCAATCTATTAGTTATGAAATACCATTAACTTTATGTGTTTTATCAATATCTCTACGTGTGATTCGTTACACTATGAACTTTTACTTCTATTTTTCTCAAAAAACCGAAAAAAAGAGATTCATTGTATTGTATTAAATAACGATTTTTAGGTAATCTTTTTACCATTCGGATTGCTGAGTTGAATCAGATAGTTATATGAGTGAAACAACAACTTATTGTAGTAAAAAGAATCTCATTCCCTACGTACAAGAATAAAATTAAAGTAAACATAAGAAATTATTTATCCCAAGATTAAGATTTCTTGATCAATCATGATATCTTGAATTTGAAGCGGATGCAAACAAAGGATCAACTGTATAGAGTTTCCATTATTATAAGGCTTTTATAACATATCATATTTTATACTTTTATACCTTATACCATATTTTTATACCTTATACCATATATATAATTATAATGAAATCATACTGCAGATATTCATCTGGGGATCATTTTAAAAAAGTGTGTGAATGGTTAGGAACACTAAAGTACATAAAAGATTACTAAAAGGAATCAAAAAAAGGACTTGAAATTGGTAGAAATAATCAAGTAGTACTTCCCTACGATTCCGATCCAGAGTATAGTCCTATTCACTTATTAAAGAAATAACTATCAAGAACGAATTAATCCTTTATTATTATTTTCAGTATCCTTTACTTTTCTAGGAGAAATGAGAAAGAAGAACAGCAAAAATAAAAGGAAAGTAATAAGCAAAGAAAAAAAGGACCTTTCTTTATTTTTTTTTGCCATTTATATTTATAAAATATAGAATTCTTTTCATGATTCATGAACTAATATATAAACCTTTTATTCATATTTATTGTTATTGAAATCGAGTATTATATTAAACTCACAATTCCATTTCATTATTACCGAAATAAATTGGAATTTTAAAGGATGAGATCAATTCAAAAGCACCCCTTTTTTATTCTAGCAGACAGAATTCCGTTGGTCTAATTTGGGACTATCGTCTTTATTCTATCTACGTCCAAAGATAGTGGTAACAACAGTCCTTATATTTTTTGTGACCATAGAGAAGCCGTATGAAGCTAAAGTTTCACGTACGGTTTTGAAATAGCGATGAAAGCAGTAATGTCATCATCGACTAGAATTTTCTAATAGTTCAAGTACAGTTGATATAGTTGAAGCGCAGTCAAAATATGGTTTTTTAGGTTGGAATCTGTGGCGCCAGCCTATAGGGTTTATCCTCTTTTTTATTTCTTCTCTAGCCGAATGTGAGAGATTACCCTTTGATTTACCTGAAGCAGAGGAAGAATTAGTAGCAGGCTATCAAACGGAATATTCTGGTATCAAATATGCCTTATTTTATCTTGCTTCTTACTTAAATTTACTAATTTCTTCATTATTCGTAACAATTCTTTATTTGGGTGGGTCGAATTTTTCTATTCCTATTCCGTCCGTGTCAATTCCTGAACTTTTTGAAATGAACAAAATGACGGAAATCCTTGGAATAACAATTGGCATTTTTATTACACTTGCTAAAGCCTATTTATTTATCTTTATTTCCATCACAACAAGATGGACTTTACCCAGATTGAGAATGGACCAGTTATTGGATCTTGGATGGAAATTTCTTTTACCTATCTCGTTAGGTAATCTATTATTAACAACTTCTTTCCAACTTGTTTCACTATAAGTAACAGAATACCATTCTTATAGATTGAAAATCTATCTCAAACAAAAGCAAGAGAAAGAAATATAAAATCTTTTATGGATATTTAGAATATGTTCCCTATGGTAACTGGACTTATAAATTATGGTCAACAAACAATCCGGGCTGCAAGGTACATTGGTCAAGGTTTCATAATAACCTTATCCCATACAAATCATTTACCTGTAACTATTCAATATCCTTATGAAAAATCAATAACGTCTGAGCGTTTCCGGGGTCGAATCCACTTTGAATTTGATAAATGTATTTCTTGTGAAGTATGTGTTCGTGTATGCCCGATAGATTTACCCGTTGTTGATTGGAAGTTTAAAAGGGATGTTAAAAAAAAAATACTACTTAATTATAGTATTGATTTCGGGGTTTGTATATTTTGTGGTAACTGTGTTGAATATTGCCCAACAAATTGTTTATCAATGACAGAAGAATATGAACTTTCTACTTATGATCGTCATGAATTGAATTATAATCAAATTGCTTTAGGTCGTTTACCAATTTCCATAATTAGGGATTATACAATACAAACAGTTATGAATTCGACTCAAATAAACAAAAAGAAATTATTTAATTCAAGTTCAAGAACGATTACATCATACTAAGTTTGTTTAATTTTGTAATAATATAAAAGATTTAAACTTCTTTTTTTGATTAGACAAAAAAAGAATCTAAATAAAACTAATATAATAATCTAACAAATTGTTATTTATTTCTTATTTAGTTTTATCAATTGTTGAAACTTTCTCTTTCTTTTTGATTGTTCAAACTTTCTCAAACTTTCTCTTTTTATTTGATTAAAACACAAAATCACTTTTTTATGATTTAGTTAGAAATATTTTGGAAAATCCATATATCATATATACATATATATTATCTTATTACCATCTTATTATTAAATTAAATATATAAATATACATTAAATATACATTTCATTATTATATATAGAATATAGTATAATAGTATATTTATATTTTGTAAAATAGTATATTTATATTTTCTATTTTATCATTCCCTTTTTTTTTATCATTTTCTTTTTTTTATTTATCATTTTCTTAATAAATTCATTAAGATTTCTTTATTATTAATTAGTTAAGTAAATAAACTATTTAAATTAAGTAAATAAACTATTTAAAAAGCGATCCTACAAAGGAAATTTTTCTGAATTTTCGTTAATGTAGATTTTAATTGACTTCTATATGAAATGGATCATAAACAAAAATAATATATATTAGATATTAGAGGAAAAAATAGGCTAATGAGAATACTTTTTTATTTCCTGAATTCTTTAGTAAGTTCATGAACTATTTCAAGTTATTTTTTTTACTTATATAATGGACTTACCTGGGCTAATACACGAGATTTTTGTGGTATTTCTGGGATTATTTCTTTTATTAGGTGGTTTAGGCGTAGTATTACTTACCAATCCAATCTATTCCGCTTTTTCGTTGGGATTGGTTCTTGTTTGTATATCTTTATTCTATTTTTTAACGGCTTCTTACTTTGTAGCTGCTGCACAACTTCTTATTTATGTAGGGGCCATAAATATCTTGATTATATTTGCTCTAATGTTTATCAATGGTCCAGAGTCTTCCAAAAATTCTTATCTTTGGACCTTTGGAGATGGAGTTACCTTGTTGGTTTGTATAACTATCATTTTTTCATTAATGAGAACTATCTTAGACACATCATGGTACGGAATTCTTTGGACTACAAAATTAAACCAAATTTGCGAACAAGATCTAATAAATAACGTTCAACAAATTGGGATTCATTTATTAACCAATTTTTATCTTCCATTTGAACTTGTTTCTATAATTCTTTTAGTTTCTTTAATAGGTGCAATTACGATGGCTCGACAATAAAAAACCATTAGCTTAGAATGATGCTAAATTCTTGAAGTTCCAAAGTCTACATACAAAATAAACAAAATAAACAGAATTTCGAATAAAATGGAAATTCTTAGTTTAATCTATCTATAACAAGGGCCTTTTTTGTTGTGTAATTGGTTTTTTTAATCAATCGAATTAAATTAATATTCTCATTAAATATTCTCATTAAATGAATTTCCTGATAGTGAAATAAATTGCAATTGATAAGGAATTAGTAAAGGATGTTTGAATATGTACTTTTTTTAAGTGTTTTTTTATTTTCTATTGGCATTTTTGGATTGATTACAAGTCGAAACATGGTTAGAGCACTAATGTGTCTTGAACTTTTACTAAATTCGGTTAATATGAATCTTGTAACCTTTTCGGATCTATTTGATAATCGCCAGTTGAAAGGAAATATTTTCTCAATCTTTGTTATAGCCATAGCAGCAGCTGAAGCTGCTATTGGGCTAGCTATTGTTTCTTCCATCTATCGGAACAGAAAATTAACTCGCATTAATCAGTCGAATTTATTGAATAATTAGTTTCAGTCTTAATCAAACGATATAATAATTGAAACAAAGATACACACTACATCCAGATACATATTATTTTAGTAAAAGATTTAATTAGATTCGAAATTAGATTTAGATGATTTCTTGTATATTAAATACTATTTATATTCAATACTATATAATCTTGTATGTTCAATAGAATAATATATACTGATGTATATAGTAATTCTAAATTGAATAAAAAATTTGAATAATAATATATTATGGTTACTTACTAGAAAATACTATTTCATTTAATTAATAAATTCGTGATATGAATAGACTATGATTGATTATTATGTTATTATTGAACTCGAATCTCTTATTTAGTTTCTTTTTCTTTTTTATTTAGTTTCTTTTTATTAAATTGCAATTCTTTTATGAATATGAAAAAAGATGTCGTCCTATGGAATTAAATTAATATAATCACCATCACTGAAAGCAAAATGGAATTTGGTCCTTTCTCACATACATATTAAAAAAATATTTATTTTGATTCGTAAAATTTTGATAAATCATTGTTTGGTCTGGTGTATGCAATATATATGATTTATATACTACAAATTTTCTTTTTTTTTTTTACCAGATCGAAAATTTTATATGTTTCAAAATTAATAGATCCAATGTCACATTCAGTAAAAATTTATGACACATGTATAGGGTGTACTCAATGTGTACGAGCTTGTCCTACAGATGTATTGGAAATGATACCTTGGGATGGGTGTAAAGCCAAGCAAATTGCTTCTGCGCCAAGAACCGAAGATTGCGTTGGTTGTAAGAGATGTGAATCCGCTTGTCCGACGGATTTCTTGAGTGTCCGAGTTTATTTAGGACCTGAAACAACTCGCAGCATGGGTCTATCTTATTAATACGTTACAAAAAAAATTCCACTGGAATCATTTGGTTCCTATTTACCAGAAAAACCTGTGTTCTAACATAGCATGGGTTTTTCTGGACAAAACGTATCTTGTCTTTATCACTTTAACATGAGTTATTTTCCCTGGTTAACAATACTTGTTGTTTTCCCGATATTCGCAGGTTCTTTAGTTTTCTTATTTCCTTATAAAGGAAATAAGACGTATAGGTGGTATACTATATGTATATCATTATTAGAACTATTTCTAATGACTTATGTATTCCGTTATCATTTTCAATTCGACGATCCATTAATCCAATTAATAGAAGATTATAAATGGATAGATGTTTTTGATTTTCACTGGAGACTTGGAATCGATGGAGTTTCAATAGGACCCATTTTATTGACAGGATTTATAACTACTTTAGCTACGTTAGCGGCTTGGCCAGTTACTCAAAATTCAAGATTATTCTATTTCCTCATGCTAGCAATGTATAGCGGTCAAATAGGGTTATTCTCGTCTCGAGATCTTTTACTTTTTTTTCTAATGTGGGAGTTCGAATTAATTCCCGTTTACTTACTTTTATCTTTGTGGGGAGGAAAGAAACGTCTCTATTCAGCTACAAAGTTTATTTTATACACTGCGGGGAGTTCCATTTTTTTCTTAATCGGAGTTCTAGGTATAGGCTTATATGGTTCCAATGACCCAACATTAGATTTGGGAAGATTAATTAATCAATCCTATCCTGTGACATTGGAAATACTATTTTATCTCGGCTTCCTTATTGCTTATGCTATAAAATTACCGATTATACCCTTACATACATGGCTGCCGGACACCCATGGAGAAGCACATTACAGTACATGTATGCTTTTAGCTGGAATTTTATTAAAAATGGGAGCATATGGACTAATTCGTATCAACATGGAATTATTACCCCACGCTCATTATATATTTTCTCCCTGGTTGGTGATATTAGGAACAATACAAATAATCTATGCAGCTTCAACTTCTTTTGGACAACGCAATTTAAAAAAAAGAATAGCCTACTCCTCCGTATCTCACATGGGCTTCCTAATTATAGGAATTGGTTCCATAACTAACATGGGACTTAATGGAGCCATTTTACAAATGCTCTCCCACGGGTTTATTGGTGCTACACTTTTTTTCTTGGCGGGAACAAGTTGTGATAGAATGCGTCTTGTTTACCTCGAAGAAATGGGAGGGATATCTATCTTAATCCCGAAAATATTTACCATGTTTAGTAGTTTTTCAATGGCTTCTCTTGCATTGCCAGGAATGAGTGGTTTTGTTGCCGAATTAATAGTATTTTTTGGACTAATTACGAGCCAAAAATATCTTTTAATGGCGAAAATGATAATCACTTTTTTAATGGCAATCGGGATGATATTAACTCCTATTTATTTATTATCCATGTTGCGCCAGATATTTTATGGATACAGGTTCTTTAGTGTTCAAAACTCGAAATTTTTTGATTCTGGTCCGCGAGAACTCTTTCTTTCAATCTGTATCCTTCTACCTATAATAGGAATAGGCATTTATCCCGACTTTATTCTTTCCTTATCAGTTGAAAAGGTACAAGCTATCTTATCTAATTATTATCAGAAATAATATTTGTTTCAGTGATGAAAAGAAAAACTTTTATTGATGAAAAGAAAAACTCTTATAATCATTGTAAAACTCTTAGAATTTTGGAATTTTCTTATTTTCAAAAAGTTTGCTGTATTTTGTATTATCTAATACAATAAAAAATCGGAATACTGAACTAAAGTAAATTAAATTGTAATTAGATCTTTTTTCAAACCGTTTGATTAAATGATTGGTTCAAACGGTTTGAAAAATGGAAAAGGAAAATCTTCATTAAATATAATAAGATATCTTTTTTAGCTTATGTATATCCATGTAGTCAATTAGATGTTAATACGAAGGAACCATAACTATGTAAACCCATTCCTAATATATTGATACCAAAATAACATATCCAAATTATAAGAAATCCTATAGAAGCTACAAATGCCGAATTCATGCTACCCCAATTAGGATTTGTTCGAATATGCAAATATATCGCAAATATGGTCCAAGTTATAAATGCCCAAGTCTCTTTTGGATCCCAATTCCAATAAGATCCCCATGCTTCATTTGCCCATACTGCTCCACAAAGAATACCTATGGTTAAAAAAATAAAACCTAGACTAATAATACGAAAACTCCAATAATCCAAGCGCTTAGCTAATTGATATTTGTAATAATTTGGAAATAAATGAAAAGAAGTGTTCATACTTCTTTTTATATTAAGAGACTCACTACTAAAGAACTTAGTTAAAGTATTTTCATTATTATAAATATTAAAGATATTAGTCTTTTTTCGAAATCGAATTACTAAAAGAGTGATTGATAATAATGATCCACATAAAAGAGCTGCATAGCTTAATAACATCATACTTACGTGCATCATTAACCAATGAGACTGTAGAGCAGGTACTAATATTGCGGATTGATGCATTTCGGTTAAAAGACTCGATGTGGCAAAACCTTGAGTCAAAATGGTACTTGGCCCAGTTATTGTGTTAAAATGATTTTTGTGGTTTTGTATCTTGGGAATCATATGAATAATGTAGAAACCACATGAAAGGAAAATTAATGACTCGTATAAATTACTTAATGGAAAGTGTCCTGATGAAATCCAACGAGAAACTAATAATCCTGTTATAGAGCAGAAAGTAGCCATCATCCCTTTTTCTGACGAATCCCATAATTCTACAATTTCATGAATTAATAAGGTTATTAAATGAATTGTAATTAAAATGGAGATGATTGAAAAGGAGACATGAGTTAATATATGTTCTAAAGTCACAAATGTCATAAAAAATAAAAGGTACTATTAGAGATATAAAATTCAAAAGCGGGAATTGAATTTATTTTCTTATTCTATTGTATCTCTTTTCGAACATGCCGCCACTCGGACTTGAACCGAGATGCTCTCGCACTGCTTCCTAAGAGCAGCGTGTCTACCGATTTCACCATGGCGGCTTACTTAAAATGATAATAATTTATTTATCGTGAATCGTCGATATTTTTTAATCTTAATTGTTTAAGTTAAGAGACATTCGAATAGACGAATACACAAAATACTCGCTTCAATTCATTCTTATTTGGATCTTCACTAAACTCAGACTTAGTTAAATAATTATTTAGTTAAATAATTAAATACTATTTAATATTCGTCGTATTTTTATTGTTTGTCCTATTCTTTATTGTTTGTATTGATGAAATATTTTTTAACAATCCATTACCTTTTATATTTAACGTTATTATTTCTATTTTTTTTTATTTCTATTTTTTTTTTGAGTTTAACTTATATTTGACTATAACTATATTTAACTATAATAGGATTAATTTTTTTAGTCTGATTTCTCTTTCATTAATGATTATCTCTTTCATTATATTCTCATTATTCATTATTATTCATTATATTATATAATGAATTATATCATATTATACAATTATTATACAATAATAATTACTAATCTAATAATTAGTAATTATTTTTAATAATTCTAATTTCTAATAATTAATAATTTCTAATTTCTAATAATTAATAATTAGTATGCTAGAAAATTCTAATAATATACTAAAATTATACTAAAATTAATATGAAAATAATAGAAATTTTAGTAATTATAATAGAAATATACCAAAATTAAATTCTGATATACTCAAAATTCTCATATACTCAAATAGTACAAATAGTAGATAAAGAAAAAAAGGATTCACTTTACTAATAAACCTAAATTACTAAGATTTTCTATTTGTCACAATTATTCTTTTGATTTGACAATAGAATGTAAGAGAAAAGAATGTAAGAGAAAATCTTCACATTCTATTGTCAAAAGTTCATTTTGATAGTAAAGGAAAGATTAGGATTCAGTATATATAAAACTTTTTTTCTGTATTTTTTTATTTTTTTTGTATTTTTTTATTTTTTTCTGTATTTTTATTCTATCATTAATGTGAATTTTTATTGTATCATTAATGGAATATAATAGTAACTCATATTGAAAAAGACCAAAAATGGTTTAATGATAATTAAAATGATTATTCTGGAAAATTCAGATTTCCTTTGGTTTTTTTTCCAAAGCCTAAAACTTCATTTCTATTTTTTGTTTGTTTCACAAAAGAACTTTTTTTTTTTGTTTGTGAATCTCCAAAAACTATCGATTTTGCCAAGGAAAGAGCTTGCATTGCATACAAATAACTTTTCTTTTCCCAAATCTTTCTACGAATACGTTTTTTTGATATAGAAGTGCGTTTCTTTGGAACTGCCATTTTTATTTATTTATTTATTTTCTTTTTTTTTGTATGTGAAAAACATGTTCAAAATTTTATTCTTCTTTTTTATTTTATAAATTTTATTCTTCTTTTTTGTCTGGGAATAAAATTTATCTATTTCTATATTGTATTATATATATATATATTGTATATATATTGTATCCATATTCTATACAATGTATCCATATTCTATACAAAATACAAAATGTTGTATAAGAAGTAAAAAGTAATATATATATGTTAATATATAAATATCTCTATATATAGATACTTATCTAAATATTATGATTCAGCTCCAATAGTTCACGATGACATGCGGAGGTTTTTGAATAAATTAATAATAACAATAAACTAAATTAATATTAATTAAGAATAATAGAATAATAATAGTATTATTAACTAGATTTCTATTAATAAGAATATATGCATAATGTATATACATTATTATACTAATTCCTATACTAAAAAGAATATACTAATAATAAAAATATGCTAATAAGAATATTATTTAATAATTAATAAAAAATATATAGATAACTACTAAAAAATAAAAAATAGTAAAAAAGTACAATAAAAAAGATAATAATAAGAATAAGACAATCTTTTTTCTTTCTTATTTTCTTTTTTATTTACTAAATATATAATATAAATTTCGAAATTTCGTTTTTTTTTTTGCCAATTTTGCTAATAGTTTGTGAGTTTTTAGTCAATTAATTGGAAATTGTTGAATTATCAAATATTAATATTTGATAATATTTGATTTGAAACAGATAAGAAATTCTTGTTGAATTGGAAACAATATTATAGATAAATTATAGGCTCAGTATCATATAAATGAATTATTATTATTTTTTCTATTTATGGAACATACATATCAATATGCATGGATAATACCTTTTCTTCCCCTTTCAGTTACTATGTTAATAGGATTGGGACTTATATTTATTCCGATGGCAACAAAAGATATTCGTCGCATATGGGCCTTTCCTAGTATTCTTTTCTTAAGTATGGTGATGATATTTTCAGCCAATCTGTCCCTTCAACAAATTAATGGAAGCCCTATTTATCAATATTTATGGTCTTGGACCATTAATAATGATTTTTCTTTGGAGTTCGGATATTTGATTGATTCTCTTACTTCTATTATGTCAATACTAATTACTACTGTTGGAATTTTGGTCCTTATTTATAGTGATAATTATATGTCTCATGATCAGGGATATTTGCTATTTTTTGCTTTTTTGAGTTTTTTCAATGCTTCCATGTTGGGATTAGTTACTAGTTCCAATTTGATACAAATTTATATTTTTTGGGAACTTGTAGGAATGTGTTCCTATCTATTAATAGGATTTTGGTTTACGCGACCAATTGCAGCAAGTGCTTGTCAAAAGGCTTTTGTAACTAATCGTGTAGGAGATTTTGGTTTATTATTAGGAATCTTAGGTTTTTATTGGATAACAGGTAGTTTAGAATTTCGTGACTTGTTCAAAATCATTAATAACTTGATGCACGAAAATGAGATAAATTCCTTTTTTGCTACTTTGTGTGCCTCTTTTTTATTTCTTGGCGCAGTTGCTAAATCGGCACAATTTCCCCTTCACGTATGGCTACCTGATGCTATGGAAGGACCTACTCCCATTTCTGCCCTAATACACGCAGCTACTATGGTAGCTGCGGGAATTTTTCTTGTAGCTAGACTTCTCCCTCTTTTTATATCTATACCCCATATAATGAATCTTATTTCTTTAATAGGTCTAATAACACTATTATTAGGAGCTACTTTAGCTCTTGCTCAAAGAGATATTAAAAGAAGTTTAGCCTATTCGACAATGTCTCAATTGGGTTATATGATGTTAGCTTTAGGCATAGGTTCCTATCGAGCTGCTTTATTTCATTTAATTACACATGCTTATTCAAAAGCTTTATTGTTTTTAGGATCCGGTTCTATTATCCATTCAATGGAACCTATTGTTGGGTATTCACCAGATAAAAGTCAAAATATGCTTCTTATGGGTGGCTTAAAAAAGTACGTTCCAATTACAAGAACTACTTTTTTAGTGGGTACACTTTCTCTTTGTGGTATTCCACCTCTTGCTTGTTTTTGGTCTAAGGATGAAATTCTTAGTAATAGTTGGTTGTATTCACCAATGTTTGCAATAATAGCTTCTTTCACTGCGGGGTTAACCGCATTTTATATGTTTCGGATATATTTACTTACTTTTGATGGGTCTTTACGTGTTCATTTTCAAAATTATAGTAGTACAAAAAATAGTTCGTCTCATTCGGTATCCTTATGGGGAAAAGGAATATACAAAGGATTTACTAGAAATCCTCTATTCCTAAAATTAGTAAAAAAG